ATGCGTATTTTCCGATGGATTTACATGGTTTCATTAGTAGAAATTGTTTGATGTAGCGAGTAATAGGCTCTTTCGCCGTTCAAGAATTCTTGTTTAGGCAGTTCATATCATCCACACATAGTGATCTAAGATTTCAATTCTTCCATGTTTCAGCAGTAGCATATTGTTCCATGGAGCTAAGGCCAAAAAGATGGAAGAAACAAGTGTTTTCACGACTCTACCATCCGGCCAATTCTGTTCCACTTCATCCCCCTTTCATGGGCACATATCTTTACGGCTAAGGAATGGGGAATCTTTCTCCTGTTACATGAATCAAATGTTTCATTTCATCCGGGAAAAGCCATCTCTTTCTCAACAATGTCTTTGTCATTTGATCCAATAGCGTTCCGTTAGATAGGAACAGATTTGATAAATACTGATAACTCTCGGATAGAGTATTAGAACGGAAAGATCCATTAGATAATGAACTATTGGTTCTAAACCATCTCTGGCGATGAATCAACAATTCGAAGTGCTTTTCTTGCGTATTCTTGATGAACCAGCGTTTATATATAGATGTAGGAGGATTTGTTTGGGAAGCAATAAGCCCCTTTGACATCTCTTCATCTGCAAAGAATTCTCGACGTGAAAACACAGAGACAGAGGGCTGATCTTTGAATAGGGAAAAGAATGGATCCGCAGGGTCCCAAATGAATTGGCTTGTTCGAAAAAAGCCTTGTTCTTTGGAAGATCTATCTCGTGTCTGGTACTGCATGGTTCCACTCTGCAAGAACTCCGAATCATTCTCTTGAAGCTCATCCTCTTTATGATAAATGATCCATTTGCCCCGAAATGACCCAGTCCAATAGGGAAATCCCAATTCCGTGGGCCTTTCGATACAATCAAATAGATTGCCACAAGGGCGCCATATTCTAGGAGCCCAAACTATGTGATTGAAGAAATCCTCCTCTATCTGTTGCGGATCAAGGGCCCCTTCCCCTTCTTCAAACTCCGATTCGTATTTTTCATATAGAAATCTCTGATCAACGATAGAACAAGATCCATTTTGCATCATATCTAACTGATTACTTGGTTCGGACCGAAGAAGTAATGTCACTCGATTATTATCAAACTGACTGCAATATTTTTCTGTCCGTGAGGATCCCGCCAGAGCGCCTTCTACTTCTAATAGTAATAATAGTAATAGGCCATGAACTAGATCAGAATCATTCTCAACGAATCCATAAGAAGTGATCCAATTTTTTTCATCGTGTCTGGATGAAGACCAAAGATCTTGAGCGACCGATCCGGCAGAACAACTCAAAAGATAAAGAAGTATCGTGAATTTCTTCATGCTCGTTCCAAGTTCGAAGTACCATTTGTACAAATAAGAATCCCCTCCCTTACATGATTTCTTCTTCATATAGATAGATATAGGATCTATGGGGCAATTACTTAGAAGTACATTTTGTGTAACAGCCCTTCCTATCTGATAGAAAAGGATCCCATGATCCTGAACCGATCTTATCTGGGATCGAAAATCCCAAGTTTTTCTATGAAGAGCTGATCTAATTGTATTAGTTTCTATAATGGATTTCTTCTGTGTAATACTAATTGATAGGGCCTCATTGATAAGTGCTACAAGATCTCGCGCATTGGAACCCATGGTTATGGACCCGAATCCGTTAGTATGGAACATCTTCTTTTCCAAGTGAAATCCCCTAGTATATGAAAGAATGAAAAAGTGCTTTCGTTGTTGTGGAAGAAGAAGCCTTCGTATCTTAATGCATGTATTTAATTTATTCGGAGCTATTAGAGCGGGATCCACTTTTTGGGGAATATGAGTCGAAGCAATAACAAGAATCTTTCCAGTGGAACATCTTTCACAATCCCTGGAGAGATAGTTCTCTAATAGACCGAGGGATAAGTAATTCGACTCATTCACATGCAGATCATGAATGTTTGGAATCCATATTATGCAAGGAGACATTGCTTTTGCTAATTCGAATTGAAGGGTGATATCAAATCGGTCTATTTTCGGCGTCATATACATAGTTAGCACATTCGTCATAGTTAGCAGCTCCGTATCAATATCAAGGTCATCATCACTATCATCAATATCGTCACTATCATCAATATCGATATCGTCACTATCATCAATATCGATATCATCAATAAGATAACCTTTAGGCTTGTCATCCAGGAACTTGTTCGGAAATACCGTAATGAAAGGAACATAGGAGTTTGTCGCTAGGTATTTGACCAAACAGGATCGTCCAGTTCCTATAGAACCTATCACTAAAATACCTCTAGAAGGGGATAGGGCTAAGCGGAGCGAAAAGGGTTTTCCATGAGGAGATGGGGAATGAAAACTATTAGCCCCACACGAGGTTTGTGAATAAGTGATTGTCTGATAATGAGCAAGGAATATCCGTCTTTCTGCTAAACAGGATCTATTGAACTCATAATTCATTAGATCCTTTTGATGAATGTCAACTAAGTATCGTAAGGAAATTGATCC